TTTTTTTTTTTTATTTCCTTAATTAATTTGATTTCGTTTGATTAGAGTGAAACTCCTTAAAAACCCCCGCTTTCTTTAAAATATCCTGAACCGTTTCTGTAGGTTGAGCACCTTTCTCAAGGAAATATAGAATAGCAGGAACATTTAAATAAGTTTGATTCTTTATCGGATCATAAAAACCCACTTTCCGAAGATCTCGTCCTTCTCTTCTGGACCTAACATCAATTGCAACGATTCGATAGACGGCTCATTGGGATAGATGTAAAAAAGTAACCCCCCCTCGAAACGTATAGGAAGTTTTATCCTCGTACGGCTCATTCAAAATAATTTTTAGTTCTACTTAATGTATAGAATCACAAATGGGTCTATAAAAAAATGGTTGAAATCCCCCCTTTTTTTTTACTTCCTTAAAAAAAAATCATTTGTACTCATAACTCAAGTTAGATAACTCTCCAGTGGCTTAAAGGAAAATATTTAAGCATTTCATTTATTGAGTGGTCTTGAAACCTCTCTTTTTTGTTTCTTTTATTTCAAATCTATTTGCATTTTTATTATGGTACAATTATGGAAACAATGGAAAAGATCTTTTCTTGTTTTGGGATCCTTTAATCTTTGTTTTAAATCATTGGGTTTAGACATAACTTCGGTGATTCTTAATCCTTTCAAAATGGCAGCAACATACCTTTTTTTGCGATTTATTTCTAATAAAGAATCATAGAAAGGGTTGATTCTCATATAATAAACTTTGTATGAAAAGAATTTTTTCAATTCCAACAAATTTTATTTTAGATTGAAAACGCGAAACCCTTTCAATTTCTCTATCAACGATATACTTAACGAAGTTCTTCCAATTTATTGATTGGCATTAACCATAGACCTTTGCCCCTGAGAAATGAATCAAAAATTTCTACTCGAGCTCCATCATCGACTATTTCCATTACAACCCGATGGGTTTGTAGTGAAACAGAATAAATGATGTCGAGTCAAGAGCACCTTCATTCTTATATAAAATGGTGGATGTAAAAATCCACAATGGATCATGTCTTTCAAGTCGCACGTTGCTTTCTACCACATCGTTTCAAACGAAGTTTTACCATAACATTTCTCTAATTTGGAACCGGTATGGAATTGATTCAATTATGGAATCGTGAATAATCATTGGTTCATTCGCTACATAGTACTCTATCACTTTTCTTCTAGATAGATGGATAGAAATTTTTCTGAAGAGGTTTTAGCACGAATTCAACGTAACTCCAATTTTATTTTTTTATTGTTATAGTATAAATACAAGATTTTTTTTATTATCAAAATTATTATATTCTAAAAATATAAATAAAAAAGAAAGAATTTAAATTTTTTGTTGTTTATTTTTATCAAATGAATAAAAAAGACTGATGGGAGGGAAGACTTGAGTCCTTATTTTTTCTATTCTTATTTTCTCAAATCGCTATAAAGAATAGTTCCTATCTTATAGATATTCTGTGTTAAATATGGTTTAGATATTGAAATTTGCCTTTTTCAATTTAAGAAATCCTAAAATTTTTATTTCACAACGAAAAACGACTCTCACTGAAATAGAACATAGAGCAATAATAATATATACATATAGACTATGCATTTCCTAGTTTTATATACGTATTTTCATATTTTGTTTAACTTAATATTTCAGTAATATTTCGATAAATTCCCTGGGAATAAAAAAAAAAAAAATAAAAATTGTATTCTATTCAATATTAGACCTTTAAACATAAATAGAAAGTTGTTCACAAGAATCTTATTCTAATCAAATTTAGATAATTTAGAATGGAATATGGTCTGGGACGGAAGGATTCGAACCTCCGAATACCGGGATCAAAACCCGTTGCCTTACCACTTGGCCACGCCCCATTAAAATTTCTATTCGACACTAATAAAGAATAATGCTGGTATTAGTTGATAGTCAATTCTAATACAAATAAATATCGAATTTAGAAAATATATTCTTACTAGGATTTTTATATGTGTATATATAGAATAAAATGTAATTTATTGATCATTACATAGAATTCAATTAAGATATTGTATGAAAGTAGAATTTCTTCTATTCCATTTGAGAATGGGAGGGTTTTTGGTTGGGTGAATTCAAAGACAAAGAAGGATTTTTTCTACCTTACTTTCTTCTTTTTGACTTCATATCAATAACTCAATCAAAATTCAATTATCTCCAAGAACAAAATGTCTGTTATGCTTAATATCTTTAGTTTGATCTGTATTAATTCGGCTCTTTATTCGAGTCATTTTGTCTTCGCCAAATTGCCGGAGGCCTATGCTTTTTTGAATCCGATTGTAGATGTTATGCCAGTCATACCTCTGTTTTTTTTTCTTTTAGCCTTTGTTTGGCAAGCTGCTGTAAGTTTTCGCTGAGATCTTGAATATTATATCCTATAAAATTCAGGATTTATTTCGAAAATTCTATCAATTGGATCAGATAAGTCTCATAATAATGAACCCTCAATTCAAA